TATGGTATGGAAAGGGGCTTGTTATGATTTAGTTTGGGTAAATGGTTTGGAGAGAAAGTTAAAGTTTTATTTTGGCTTGGAAATTTATTTTCAACTTAATTTATATGTAAATTTTTGTGAGGATTTGCGTTAATTTTAATGATTAATGTAATTTTTGATATTCGCAGTAATTAGTATTGCTATTTAAGGGGACTTAGAAGTAGTAATGTTGTGTAGTATTGGCTAATTTTGTGCCAGCAGCCGCGGTTATACGAACGATGCAAATAAATTATATTGGTTTGAGTTAGATTGAGCGAATGAAAATTAAATTAAGTTTGTTAGGTGAAATTTTAAATTTATGCAATTTTTGTGTTGATTGATTGAAGCTTGAAAATTTTAAGTGTAAACTAGGATTAGATACCCTATTATTTAAAACGTAGTTTATTAAGCTTAGGTAGTAGTAGATATGTTCTTGAAACTTAAAAAATTTGGCGGTATTTTAGTCTATTCAGAGGAACCTGTCCTGTAATCGATAATCCACGTTGGACCTTACTTAAGTTTGTTAAACAGTTTATATACCGTCGTTATGAGAAAATTTTATGAGAATGATCATTTTCGGGAGTTTTTATTAGAAAATATATCAGATCAAGGTGTAGCTTATATTTAAGTAGAGATGGGTTACAATAAATTTATTTAAATGGATTTATGAGTTGAAATTTTTTATTGAAGGTGGATTTGGTAGTAAAGTTATATAGGTAAATAATTTGACTTTAGCTCTAAAATATGCACACATCGCCCGTCGCTCTTATTATTAAGATAAGATAAGTCGTAACATAGTAGATGTACTGGAAAGTGTATCTAGAATGCAATTTAAAGCTTTATTAGTTAAGCCTCTCATTTACACTGAGAAGATTTTTGTGCAAATCAATATAAATTGATCAGATTTTATTTATTAGTTTTTGTTTTTTGAAATCTAAAGTATTAAAAATAATTATTTATCTGTGTTGTTTTAGTATTTTTAAAAGAAAAAATGATATTAATTAGAGTTTATTAGTATTGTGAGAGAATATTGAAATATTTTGAAAAATTTTTGTTTTAAAAGAAGATTTTAGTTTTTGTACCTTGTGTATCAGGGTTTATTAAATAGGACTTATGGATTTAATTTTCTCGATTCTGGAAGAGTTAATATTTTATTTAAGTTAACGTGGTAATGTTATTTATAATAAGATATTAGAAATGAAATGTTATTCGTTTTTAGAGGTATCTAGTTTTTTAAGAAATGAATTGAATTTAGGATTATTTTATCACCAATTTGTTTTGCGAATTTGGTGATTAGTTTAATCTAATATTTTGCGGGATAAGCTGTAAAATAAATTATTAAAAATTAATGTTTTTGTAGAAAATGTAGGCTTAGAATTAGCTATCATTGAGGAGGGTGTTATAATTTATTCTTTTGTTTGAATATTTAATTTGGTTTTAAGTTTTTATTAAAATAGTTATATTAATTTGAAATGTTAGGGAATAATGATAAAATTAGTATATGATTTGTGTAATGATGATAATTTATGGTAGGTTTATGTAAGGAATTCGGCAAAGTGAGTGTCCGCCTGTTTAACAAAAACATGTCCTTTTGGGTGAATATGAGGTCTGACCTGCCCACTGATATTTGAATGGCCGCAGTATTTTAACTGTGCAAAGGTAGCATAATCATTAGTCTTTTAATTGAAGGCTGGTATGAATGGTTGGACGAGATACTATCTGTTTCACGTAGAGTTAGATTAGAATTTTATTTTTCAGTAAAAAAGCTGAAATGGTTTTTAAAGACGAGAAGACCCTATAAATCTTTATAGTTGATTTGTTATAATTTTTTAGATGGGTTGTATTATGACAGTTGATACTATTTTATTGGGGTGATATTAAAATTTAATTAACTTTTAGTTTTTGGTGACATTAATTAATGATTGATTGATCCGTTAATGACGATTGGAAAATTAAGTTACTTTAGGGATAACAGCGTAATTTTTTTGGAGAGTTCTTATCGATAAAAGTGATTGCGACCTCGATGTTGGATTAAGAGATAGATTTGGGTGTAGCAGCTTGAATTCTAAGTCTGTTCGACTTTTAAATTCTTACATGATCTGAGTTCAAACCGGCGTAAGCCAGGTTGGTTTCTATCTTTAAAAAATTGGAATATTTTAGTACGAAAGGACCAAATATTTGATATATTAATATTTTTGATTAGAATATAATTAATTTACTATTTTGGCAGATTAGTGCAATAAATTTAGAATTTATTTATGTAATTTTATTACAAATAGTACTTGTATTATATAGAATATATTTTGGTGGTTGTAAGTAGATTGGTGTTAATTATTTTTGTTTTAGTTGGAGTTGCGTTTTTGACTTTACTGGAGCGTAAGGTTTTAGGGTATATTCAAATTCGGAAGGGACCAAACAAGGTTGGATTAGCTGGTATTCCACAGCCTTTTTGTGATGCAATTAAATTATTTACTAAGGAGCAGACTTATCCTTTGATGTCAAATTATATTAGATACTATTTTTCTCCTATTGTTTCTCTCTTTTTATCTTTGGTTATTTGGATGTGTATGCCGTTATTTATTAAGTTATTTTCTTTCAATTTAGGTTTGTTATTTTTTCTATGCTGTACTAGAATGGGGGTGTACACTGTTATGGTTGCTGGTTGGTCTTCTAATTCTAATTATGCCTTGTTGGGAGGGCTCCGAGCGGTTGCTCAGAGAATTTCTTATGAAGTTAGATTGGCTTTAATTCTTTTGTCTTTTGTTTTTTTAATTGGTAGATATAATATATTAATATTTTATAAATATCAATTGTTTACTTGGTTTATTTTTGTTTTGATACCAATTTCTTTGGTTTGATTGAGTATTTCATTAGCTGAAACTAATCGGACTCCCTTTGATTTTGCGGAAGGTGAATCTGAGCTGGTTTCTGGGTTTAATGTGGAGTACAGAAGAGGGGGTTTTGCATTAATTTTTTTGGCAGAATATTCAAGAATTCTGTTTATGAGCATGTTATTTTCTGTATTGTTTTTGGGTGGAGATGTTTTTTCAGTTTATTTTTATTTTAAGTTGGTTTTTATTTCATTTATGTTTATTTGAGTGCGGGGGACTTTACCTCGATTTCGGTATGATAAGTTGATGTATTTAGCATGAAAGAGTTTCCTTCCTCTTTCTTTAAATTTTTTATTATTTTTTATTGGGTTGAAGGTGGTTTTACTTTTAGCATTGTAGGGAATTTTTTTTAGTAAATGGTTAAGTTAATAGAAAATTCTATTTCTATATTATGTTTTCAAAACATATGCTTGTTCAAGCTCATTAACTGGTTAATTTAAGAATTTATCTCATCATTTGGTTACCAGTGGATTAATAAGGAAGTATGTGAAGTAAATTAATGTAAGGATCTGTCCTGTTTCAACAAATGGGCTTTCAACAGGGCGTGCACCGATTCATGTTAATAGAACTACTGTTGTAACTATAATTCAAAATAGAATTTGGTTAATTGGGTAGAATTGGATACCTCGGAATTTTCTTGAGTGGTAGAATGGTAGGATTGCTAAGATTAGGATTGATAGGACTAGGGCAATTACTCCCCCAAGTTTGTTGGGGATGGATCGTAGGATGGCATATGCGAATAGGAAGTACCATTCTGGTTGAATGTGGATAGGGGTAACTAAGGGGTTGGCTGGGATGAAATTGTCTGGGTCTCCTAGCAGGTAAGGGTTAATGAGGACAAGTAATGTAAGTAATATAAATATGATTACAAATCCAACGATATCCTTTAGAGAAAAATATGGGTGGAATGGGATTTTGTCGGAGTTTGAATTTAGCCCCAGTGGGTTGTTTGATCCTGTTTGGTGTAGAAAAATTAGGTGGATTATGGTTATAGCTAAAATAATAAATGGTAGGATGAAATGGAAGGTGAAAAATCGTGTTAGGGTTGCGTTATCTACTGCGAATCCTCCTCAAATTCATTGTACTAGATCTGTACCTAAGTATGGGACAGCAGATAATAGGTTGGTAATTACAGTTGCTCCTCAGAAGGATATTTGTCCTCAGGGGAGGACATATCCTATAAATGCTGTTGCTATGGTTAGGAATAGAATTACTACACCAACTAGTCATGTTGGTGTGAATATATAAGAGCCATAATATATTCCTCGACCTACGTGTAAGTAAATACAAATGAAGAAGAATGATGCACCATTGGCGTGTATAGTTCGTAGTAGTCATCCATTATTTACGTCTCGGCAAATGTGGTTGACTCTGTCAAATGCTAGTGAAATGTCTGCTGTATAATGTATTGCTAGGAATAGACCTGTAATGATCTGGATGATTAAACATAGACCAAGGAGGGATCCGAAGTTTCATCATGCTGAGATGTTAATTGGGGCAGGTAAATCTACTAAGGCATCGTTGGCAATTTTTAATAGGGGATGGTTTGTTCGTACTGGTTTGTTCATTAGTTAAATGTAGGTCGTAGAGGACCCTTGAATAGTTTGGTAATTTTTACTACTGCAATTAGAGTGACCAGTAAATAATTTATTAGAAGAATTGTTAGTAGATTAGTTGGGTAGTTATATAATTTATTTAATGATAGAGCATTTTCTGTTAAATATGAGGTTAAATTGGAGATGTGAGTTATTTCTATGTTAGGGAAGTAAGTTAGGAGGAGATTATTGTTGAAAATTAATATTAGCAGGACTGATAGGGATAGAATTGCAATGGTGGAGATTATTAATTTGGAGGAGAATGAGAATATTTCATTTGAGGCTAATGATGTCACATAAATGAATAGGACTAATATCCCCCCTAGGAATACTAGGAATAGAATGTAGGAAAATCAGAAGGTTTTTGAGATTATCCCTGTTAATAGACATGTTAAGAAGGTTTGAATTAGTAACACTAGCCCTATAGCTAGGGGGTGATTTATATTTATGAAGATAAACCCAAAGATTAGTAGAGATGTGGATAAAATTCATTGGACAATTTCAAGAGGTAGTTTAATATAAAATATTAGTTTTGGGAATTAATGATGAAGAAATTCTTTTCTCTTGAAGTTTTAAAAGAATTTGTCTTATTTTTGGTTTACAAGACCAATGTTTTTATTAAACTATTAAAACTAATGATAATATATTGAGGATTACCTGGGGCTTTATTTTTAATGGGGATTTTTTGTTTTGTTTCTAACCGTAAACATTTATTGTCTATATTATTAAGTTTGGAATATATTGTTTTAAGATTGTTTTTGTTGTTGATAATTTATTTGAATTTTATAGGCTATGAGTATTTTTTTAGTATAATATATTTAACTTTTACTGTTTGTGAAGGGGCACTTGGTTTGTCGATTTTGGTTTCTTTGGTTCGAACACACGGGAATGATTATTTTCAAAGATTTAATTTATTGTAATGATAAAATTGATTGTTATAGTTTTATTTTTATTGCCATTGTGTTTTATGGGGAGAGCTTATTGAATGGTTCAGCAGTTTTTATTTATGGTTAGATTCCTTTTTATTTTAATGAATATATACAGAAATTATTTTATGAGAATTTCTTATTTATTTGGATGCGATATAATTTCTTATGGATTAATTTTGTTGAGTTTGTGGATTATTTCTTTGATGTTGATGGCTAGAGAATCAATTTTTAAAACTAATAATTATGTAAGTTTGTTTTTATTAAATGTTGTTTTGTTGTTGTTTTTGTTAATTTTGGCGTTTGGTAGAGTTAGTCTTTTTTCTTTTTATTTGTTTTTTGAAAGAAGATTTATTCCTACTTTGTTTTTGATTTTAGGTTGGGGGTATCAACCTGAACGTTTACAGGCTGGTATTTATTTACTTTTTTACACATTATTTGTTTCTTTGCCCATATTGATTGGTATTTTTTATTTATATAAGGTTACTGGGACAATGAATTTTTGTTTATTAAAAAATTTTATGTTTGATTTGGAAATTCTTTATTTGTCTTTGGTTTTGGCCTTTTTTGTTAAGATACCTATGTTTTTGGTTCATTTGTGATTACCCAAGGCCCATGTTGAAGCTCCGGTTTCTGGTTCAATAATTTTGGCTGGAATTATGTTGAAGTTGGGTGGATATGGGTTATTACGAGTGTTCCCCTTTTTGCAAGGAGTTGGGTTAAAGCTTAATTATGTGTGGATAAGAATTAGTTTAGTAGGAGCTGTTTTAGTTAGTTTAATTTGTTTACGGCAAACTGATTTAAAGGCTTTAATTGCTTATTCTTCTGTTGCTCATATGGGAATTGTTCTTGGAGGTTTGTTGACTTTAACTTATATGGGTGTTTGTGGTGCTTATACTTTAATGATTGCTCATGGGTTGTGTTCTTCAGGCTTGTTTTGTTTAGCTAATGTTTCATATGAACGATTGGGGAGTCGGAGATTACTTATCAATAAGGGTTTATTAAATTTTATACCCTCAATAGCTTTATGGTGATTTTTGTTGTGTTCAGCTAATATAGCAGCTCCTCCTACTTTGAATTTGCTTGGGGAAATTTCGTTGATTAATAGAATGGTTAGTTGGTCTTGGGTGACTATGTTTATATTGGCTCTTATGTCTTTTTTTAGTTCTGCTTATACCTTTTATTTGTATTCTTATAGACAACATGGAAAGGTGTTCGCAGGAGTTTATTCATTTAGAGGTGGGAAGGTTCGAGAGTTTCTGTTGATAATGTTACATTGATTTCCTTTGAATTTATTAATTTTGAAGAGCGATATGTGTATACTTTGGTTGTAATTTAAATAGTTTAAATAAAATGTTGATTTGTGGTGTCAATGATAAGAGTTATCTTTTTAAATCGTGAAGTATTTATCAATTTGTACATTGAGATGTGGCTTTCTTTTTATAATTAGATTGGTATTGTTTTTTTGTGGTATGGTTTCTATTATGTTTGATTTGGTTTTGTTTGTTGAATGAGAGGTAGTTTCTTTAAATTCAATGAGAATTGTAATGACTTTGTTGTTGGATTGAATAAGTTTGTTATTTATGTCTTTTGTATCAATAATTTCTTCTTTGGTAATTTTTTATAGAAAGGAGTATATGTCAGACGAAGAAAATATTGACCGATTTGTTATTTTAGTAATTATGTTTGTTATTTCAATGGCGTTTTTGATTATTAGTCCTAATTTAATTAGAATTTTACTTGGGTGAGATGGGTTAGGGCTTGTTTCGTATCTTTTGGTTATTTATTTTCAGAATGTTAAGTCTTACGGGGCAGGCATGTTGACTGCTTTATCTAATAAGATTGGTGATGTTGCGTTGTTACTTTCTGTTGCTTGGATATTAAATTACGGGGGATGAAACTACATTTTTTATTTGGATGAAATGGTTAATAGAAGAGATATATTGATTATTGGAGGGCTTGTTATGATTGCGGGTTTAACTAAGAGTGCTCAGATTCCCTTTTCTTCTTGATTGCCAGCTGCTATGGCAGCACCCACTCCTGTTTCTGCTTTAGTTCATTCTTCTACTTTGGTTACTGCTGGCGTTTATTTGTTGATTCGGTTTAACGTGTTGATTTGTGGGAGTTGGTTGGGTAATGTTTTGTTGTTGTTGTCTGGTTTAACCATGTTTATAGCAGGGTTGGGTGCTAATTATGAGTTTGATTTGAAGAAGATTATTGCTTTATCAACTTTGAGCCAATTGGGATTAATAATGAGAATTTTGGCAATAGGGTTTTATAAGCTGGCTTTCTTTCATTTATTGACTCACGCATTATTTAAGGCTTTGTTGTTTATGTGTGCTGGAGCAATTATTCATAATATAAATAATAATCAGGATATTCGTTCTATGGGTGGATTGGGTTTAATAATACCTATAACTTCTTCTTGTTTTAATGTTGCTAATTTGACTTTGTGTGGGATACCCTTTTTAGCTGGGTTTTATTCTAAGGATTTAATTTTGGAAATAGTTAGTTTGTCTTATGTTAATGGTTTTGCTTTTTTATTATTTTTTGTATCAACAGGGTTGACTGCTTGTTATTCTTTTCGATTAGTTTATTACACTATGACGGGTAGCTGTAAAAACTTATCTTTGAGAATGGTGAGTGATGAGGGTTGAGTTATGTTGAGAAGAATACTTGGTTTATTGGCTTTGAGAATTGTCGGGGGTAGAATGTTGAGATGATTAATTTTTCCGAGACCTTTGGTTATTTGTTTACCTCTACATTTGAAGTTGTTGACTTTATTTGTTTGTATTGTAGGAGGAGTAATAGGTTACGTAATGTCTAATGTTTCTCTTTATTTTTTTAATAAGTCACTGTATTATTATTCGTCTACTAATTTTTTAGGGTCAATGTGGTTTATACCTTATATTTCTACTTATGGGATTATTAGCGGTCCGTTAATTATAGGTGAAAGTATTTTTAAGAGTTTTGATCATGGCTGATCTGAGTATTTTGGTGGCCAGCAGTTGTTTAGTAAGTTGATCGAGAATACTCAGGTTAATCAAATATTACAAGATAATAGATTAAAAATTTATTTATTATCTTTTGTGTTCTGGATAATTATTTTAGTGGGGTTATCTATTTATTTTTAATTCAAATAGCTTATGTATAGAGTATGACATTGAAGATGTCGGGGAGGTTTATTAACCTTTGAATATAGTGAATTTATTTTAGTAATTTATAAAAATAATGATTTTAATTTTACAATGAAAATGTAATGTTTTTGTTAAACTATATAAATAGAAGTATAAATGGAATTTAACCATTAAAAGAAAAAAGTTAGCAGCTTTTTCTTGGGCACCATACTTCTTTAATTGGAGAATGATCTCAGTGATACCATTAACAGTGATAAGCCGCTTTTTGGCTTCAATTAAAGGAGAATAAGGGTAATTTTACCTAAAATTAGGTCGAAACTAATTGCAATAAATCGCTTCATATTCTTTAAGGTAGATTGAAAATTCAATACTTTTTGAGTGCAAATCAAATGTTATATTTAACTACAACCCTGAACTAGGTTGTTCAATTTAGTATTCCTTGGTTTCATTCGTGGTATAGACCTAGTAGGAGAATTATTATAAAAAAAATTGATGTGGTGGTTCAAATGAATAGATTTGAGAAATTAATGATTAAGATAATTGGAAGGATCAGCGCAATTTCAACGTCAAAGATTAAAAAAATGATGGTAATTAGGAAGAATCGTAGGGAGAAAGGTAGTCGGGAGGATGATTTTGGGTCAAATCCACACTCGAATGGGCTTATTTTTTCTCGATCAACTACTGATTTTTTTGAAAGGATTGAAGCTAGAAGTATTACTACAATTGAAATAATTATAATTATTGAGCCAATTAGGAAAATTAGGAAAATTATCTATACTATTTATTAATAGACCTTATGATTGGAAGTCAAATATACTTATATACTATATAGATACGGGATTAACCTCCCCATCAGTAGATGGATACATATAAGAATAATCAAACAATATCAACAAAGTGTCAATATCATGCTGCGGCTTCGAATCCGAAGTGGTGGTTTTTAGAGAAGTGGTTATTGAGATGTCGAATTAAACAGATTGTTAAGAATGTAGTTCCAATTAGTACGTGGATTCCATGGAAGCCCGTTGCCATAAAGAAGGTTGAGCCATATACGGAGTCTGCAATAGTGAAGGGAGCTTCTAAGTATTCGTAGGCTTGAAGAGATGTGAAGTAAACACCTAATATAACTGTGAAGAATAAACCTTGGGTAGCTTGGGAATGATTTCCTTCTATTAATCTATGGTGCGCTCATGTAACAGTGATTCCTGATGTTAGTAGAATTACTGTATTAAGAAGTGGAACTTGAAAGGGATTGAATGGGGTGATTCCTATAGGAGGCCATATTAATCCTAATTCGACTGTTGGGGCTAAGCTTCTATGAAAGAAAGCTCAGAAGAATGATACGAAGAATAGAACTTCTGATAGAATAAACAAGATTATACCTCATCGCAGACCAATTGTAACAACATAGGTGTGAAGGCCTTGAAAGGTTCTTTCTCGGGAAACATCTCGTCATCATTGGTAGACTGTTAAGATGACGATAATATTACCCAGTAAGAATAGGGAAACGTCATATTGGTGGAATCATTTTACTAGTCCTGATACTATAGTCATTGCTCCAATTGAAGCAGTTAGAGGTCAGGGGCTGTAGTCTACTAGGTGAAATGGGTGATTTGAATGTGTTGGCATTAATTTACTTCACTAGAGTATAGGGTTCTTAATACGGCGAATACATAAGATTGAATAATGGCTACTGCTGATTCAAGAACTAGAAGGGCGATTTGAGCAACTACTAAAAATATAAGGAGAGTTGATGATAGTGAGGGGCCAGTGTTTCCTAGTAAAGTTAAGAGTAGATGACCCGCAATTATATTTGCAGTTAATCGAACAGCTAAGGTTCCTGGTCGGATTAAGTTACTAACAGTTTCAATGCAGACTATAAAGGGTATTAAAACGCCTGGGGTTCCTTGTGGAACTAAATGTGTAAATATATGTTGAGTGTTATTGATTCAACCAAATAGTATGAATGATACCCAGAGGGGTAGTGCAAGTGTAAGGGTTAAAACTAGGTGGCTGGTTCTTGTAAAAATGTGGGGGAAAAGACCTATGAAATTATTAAATAGGATTATAGAAAATAGAGATACGAAAATGAAAGTTGATCCATTGGTACTTGTAGGTCCTAATAAGGTTTTAAATTCTTTATGAAGGGTGGAAAGGATACTATTTCAGAATACATGATATCGTGACGGTATGAGTCAATATATGGGCGGAATTATAAGAATTCCTAGAAATGTTCTTAGTCAGTTTAGTGAAAGATTAAAAATACTCGATGAGGGGTCGAAAACGGAGAATAAATTAGTTATCATTTTCATATGAAGGAGGAGGTCTTAATTTTTTGTGGACCTCTTGATTTAGGTATTGTAGGGTGGAACGAGTAGTAGTTTATTATGTTAAAGATAATGAATGATACTGAGAAAATAATTATTATTAAAAGTCATCTAATAGGAGCTATTTGGGGGATTAAAAAATATTAATAAATTAATAATTTTAGCTTGACAAGCTAATGTTATAGATTTAACTAATTTTTTCATTAGAAGTAAGTGCTAATTTACTATTAAGTGGTTTAAGAGACCAGTACTTGCTTTCAGTCATCTAATGAAGAATTAATATTATTAGAAATTCATTTGATAAAGTAATTTGTTGGGATTCTTTCTACTACGATAGGTATAAATCTGTGGTTTGCTCCGCAAATTTCTGAACATTGACCATAGTATAATCCTGGCCGGTTAATTATGAAATTGGATTGGTTTAGTCGGCCTGGGGTTCCATCAACTTTAACACCAAGTGAGGGGATAGTTCATGAGTGGATAACATCTGCGGCTGTTACTAGAATTCGAATTTGTGAATTTATAGGTAAAATGATTCGATTATCTACGTCTAGAAGTCGGAATCCGTCAGTTGGTAAGTCGTTAGTTGGGATTATATATGAGTCAAATTCAATGTTTGAGAAATCTGAATATTCATAGCTTCAGTACCATTGGTGACCAATGGCTTTGAATGTGACAGAAGGTTCTCTTACTTCGTCTAGTAAGTATAGTAATCGAAGAGAGGGGAAGGCAATAAATAGGAGAGTGATTGCTGGTAGAACTGTTCAAATGATTTCAATTGTCTGCCCATGTAGTAAGTATCGGTTTACGTGTTTATTGAAAAATAATATAAATAATAAATACCCAACTAAAATAGTAATTATTACTAGAATTATTAGAGCGTGATCGTGAAAGAAAATGAGTTGTTCTATTAATGGGGAAGAGCTATCTTGGAGACCAAAGTTTGCTCATGTTGACATTTGTTCTAATAAAAGGGAAACCTTTATATATGGAGCTTAAATCCATTGCACTAATCTGCCATATTAGAAGTTAGTTAGTAATGGAAGTTCAGAGTAACAATGTTCGGAAGGTGGGGTATTTTGTAGCCATTCAATTGATGAACTAAGTTGAATAGGAAAAATTACTTGGCGTTGGGCAATAAATCCTTCTCAGATAATGAAAAGAAAAAATAGAATTCTTATTAAGGAAATTGTTGACCCAATTGATGAGATTACGTTTCAAGTTGTGTAGGCGTCTGGATAGTCTGAGTATCGTCGTGGCATACCAGCTAGTCCCAGGAAGTGTTGAGGGAAGAATGTTATATTTACTCCAATAAATATAGTAATGAATTGGCTTTTTAATCACTTGTTGTTTAAGGTTAATCCTGTGAATAGAGGGAATCAGTGGATGAAACCAGCTATAATAGCAAATACTGCTCCTATGGATAAGACATAGTGAAAGTGGGCTACTACGTAGTAAGTATCATGAAGAACAATGTCGATTGATGAATTAGCTAGGACTACTCCTGTTAGCCCCCCCACTGTAAATAAAAATACGAACCCTAGTGCTCAGAGAATTGATGGGGAATAGGTTAGTTGGGTTCCGTGTAATGTTGCTAGTCAGCTAAAAATTTTGATTCCTGTTGGTACAGCAATAATTATTGTTGCGGAGGTAAAATAGGCTCGAGTATCAACGTCTATTCCAACAGTAAATATATGATGAGCTCATACAATAAATCCTAGTAATCCAATTGCTAGTATAGCGTAGATTATTCCTAGGGCTCCGAAAGTTTCCTTCTTTCCGGATTCTTGACTAATAATATGAGAGATTATACCGAATCCAGGAAGAATTAGAATATATACTTCGGGGTGTCCAAAAAATCAGAATAGGTGTTGGTATAAGATTGGGTCACCTCCCCCCGCGGGGTCAAAGAACGAAGTATTAAAGTTTCGGTCGGTTAGAAGTATTGTGATGGCTCCTGCAAGAACGGGTAAAGAAAGGAGTAAAAGGAGGGCTGTGATAGCAACAGATCAGACAAATAGTGGTATTCGATCAAAAGTAATTCCTGTAGATCGTATATTGATTACCGTTGTAATAAAGTTTACTGCACCTAAGATGGAAGAAACACCGGCAAGGTGTAAAGAAAAGATGGCTAGATCAACTGATGGCCCACTGTGAGCAATTGTGGCTGAGAGTGGTGGGTATACAGTTCAACCTGTTCCAGCTCCATTTTCTACTATTCTTCTTATCAGAAGAAGGGTTAAGGCAGGAGGGAGGAGTCAGAAGCTTATGTTGTTTATTCGAGGGAAAGCTATATCTGGGGCTCCTAATATTAGTGGGACCAGTCAATTTCCGAATCCTCCAATTATGATTGGTATAACTATAAAGAAAATTATGATGAATGCATGAGCTGTAACGATTACATTGTAGATTTGATCATCACCGATTAAGGCACCCGGGTGTCCTAGTTCTGCTCGAATTAGTACTCTTAATGACGTTCCGATTAACCCCGATCAAGCCCCGAAAATGAAATAAAGAGTTCCAATATCCTTATGGTTAGTAGAAAATAATCATTGTCGCGATTAAATGGCCGAAGTTTAGGCGATAGACTGTAAATCTATTTATAAGAAGTTTTCTTTTTAATCAGGCTTTATAGTCAATAATGACGTTAGACTGCAATTCTAAAGGAGTAATAATTTACTAAGGCTTAAAAGATTGTTCTCATATTTATAGCTTTGAAGGCTATTAGTTTTTTTAACTTAAAGCCTTAATAAATAAAATAAAGTGAAGTGGTGAAAAATAATCCGAATACTGAAATAAATGAACAAGCTATAAATAATGTTATGTGGGTGTTAAAATAGAATGATGTAGTTAATCAGTTGTTTTCTGAGTAATTTAGCATAAAAGCTGTGTAACATAGTCGGAGGTAAAAATATAAGGTAATTAGGGTTATTATGATTATAAAGGTAAGTAAGAAGATTTGTATGTTAGCAGAAAGAGATTGAATAACCATTCACTTTGGGAAAAATCCGAGAAATGGTGGTAAGCCACCAAGAGATAATAAATTTAAGAATACAATAAATTTTATAATTTTGGAGTTGAAGAAGGAAGAGAATAGTTGGTTGATATGTGAAATCTTGAATTCATTGAATATTAAGATTAATGTGAAAGATAAAAATGTGTAGAATAGAAAATAATTTATTCACAAGAAATTTCTTCTGTAGATAGCAACAAGTATTCATCCTAAATGGTTGATTGATGAATAAGCTATAAGCTTTCGGAGTGATGTTTGGTTTAAACCCCCCAGAGCTCCAATCATTCTGGAAAGAATAATAGATATAATAAAAAGTGGTTTTAGAATTAAATAAGAAATTAATATTAAGGGGGCAATTTTTTGTCAGGTTATTAAAATTAATGCATTTATTCAGGATAGACCTTCTATTACTATTGGGTATCAAAAATGGAACGGAGCTGATCCTCTTTTTATTAAGAGGGAGAAAAAAATAATTATTTTTAAAAATGTGAAAGAACTGTTTATAAAACTTATAAACAGAGAGGTTAAGGCGAATAATAGAATTGCTGAGGCTATGGCTTGGGTAAGGAAATACTTGAGAGAGGCTTCAGTTGATATTAACTTATTATCTCTTATTAGGGGGATAAAAGACAGTAAATTAATTTCTAGTCCTATTCAAGCTCCTAGCCACGAGTTTGCGGAAATGGTAATGAAGGTTCCCAAAACTAATATTCTAAAAAATATAATTTTTGATAAATTATTAAAAATTAAAAAGAAAAGGAGTAGGACCTTTATAAATGGGGTATGAACCCAGTAGCTTTGTTAGCTTATCTTTTTATATTTTAGTGTACGATGCACATGAGTTTTTGATACTTTTAGAAATAGTTTGATTCTATTAAATATAATGAATGTAAAGTTATTACATAATTTACCCTATCAAGGTAATCCTTTTTGTCAGGCAATTCATT